TTTCTTTAATTTCATTCGAAGTAAAACATCCGAAATTGAGCAGGGGTGGTATTACACAACCCCTTTTTTTTCACAAATCGGAAGTTCCGGATATCCAATTTTTATATTAGAAGGATTACCATATATAACACAAAATTTCTCCGCCGATTCTTTTTAGTCGAGCTTCTCGGTCTGTCATTATACCTTGAGAAGTCGAAAGGATTACAATTCCTATTCCGCCTAAAATTCGTGGAATTCGTTGAGAGTTAGAATAGATTCGTAGACCCGGTCGACTTATTCTCTTTAAATTTAAAATCGTTTTATAGGATTCTTTCTTATTTCGTCTATGTCTTAGGGTTAAAATCAAAAAAAATTGGTTGTTTTCGCGATGTTTCCTTACGTTTTCGATAAAACCCTCTCGTAAAAGGATTTTAACAATGCTTTCGGTGATGTTAGTCGATCCTATCCGAACCGTTCCTTTTCTATTCATGTCAGCATTTCGTATAGAGGTTATTATATCAGCAATAGTGTCTTTCCCCATGATAAGTTAAAATTCCTTATTGTTCTATAATGTTGATATAATCAACATGTTCTTTTTCTTTTATTTATATATAGATATAGACGAATTATATATTAATATATGAATAAAATTCTTAATATTTTATTATTAAGGGTATATGCGTGATACACAATCTATTAATTAATTTTATTTCAATACCATTTTTTTTAATCCTATACTAACTATCGATATTTAGATCTTATAATACCTCAGGAGCTAATGAAACTATTTTAGTAAAGTTTAATTGTCTCAATTCCCGTGGGATCGCCCCAAAAACTCGAGTTCCTTTTGGATTTCCTTCTTGATCAATGACAACTGCGGCATTGTCATCATATCGTATTATCGTCCCATTGTTACGTTTGAGTTCTTTACAAGTACGTACAATTACAGCTCTAATGACTTCTGATCTTTCTAGAGGAGTATTTGGTATTGCTTCCTTGATTACAGCAACAATAACGTCACCAATATGAGCATATCGGCGATTACTAGCTCCTATTATTCGAATACACATCAATTCTCGAGCCCCGCTGTTGTCTGCTACATTCAAATAGGTTTGTGGTTGAATCATATCATTTTTTTGTATCTCTTCTTTTAATGCAAAGGACGAAGTAAAAAAATATTGTTTGTCAAAAAAAGAAAACTGATAATCTTTTTATCCTTAAATCTTATTTAGCCTTTTTATTCTATATTCCTATTCAGAAATAATGAATTGGGTTTTTATAGGCATTTTTGATGCCGCTATTGAAATAGCTTTTCTGGCTATATTTTCGGGTACACCACCCATTTCATAAAGGATTTTACCTGGTTTAACCACAGCTACCCAATACTCAGGGGATCCTTTCCCAGAACCCATACGCGTTTCCGCAGGTCTTACTGTAACTGGTTTGTCTGGAAATATACGTACCCAAATTTTTCCACCACGTCGTACATTTCGTGTCATTGCTCGTCGCCCTGCTTCTATTTGTCTAGATGTGATCCAAGCGGGTTCAAGTGTTTGAAGAGCATATCTGCCAAAACAAATACGATTCCCACGAGAAGATATTCCTTTAAGTCTTCCTCGATGTTGTTTACGAAATCTGGTTCTTTTTGGGTTATAGTTGATGGGTTTTTTCTAAATTAGAAATTCCATCTCTACTACAGAACTGAACATGAGAGTTTCTTCTCATCCAGCTCCTCGCGAATAAAAGGACTAAAAAAGCTTATATTACGATATAGATGTAGTTAATGATTAATTCTATTAATCATGTTATTTTTTGAAATTGCATCTGATCTCTTCTAAAGTTGTGTATGTCTTTTTCGAAATAGAATCCAAGATGAATTCTATTTATTTCAAAATAACGTAATATCATCATCTCGAATGTCGTTTTTGTTAGAGTTAGAATATTCTAACAAATCCTTATTTTCTTTTATCTTTTTCATTTTTTTTTAGTATTTTATTACTTTTTTTATTTGAAAAAAAAAACAAATTTTTCGCCGGCGAATATTTACTCTTTCAATATCTATTTAAGTTTGATGTTTATCCCACGAGGTCTCAGAATAAAAATAAGAATAGATAATAAAGTTTCTGGTTTATTCCGCCATCCTATCCAATGAATTACTAAGATTGGTTTTTCTTTTTCAATAGAATCCTCTATATTCATGGGTTCCGTCGTTCCCATCGCTTCTTGATTAATCATTAGGCCCGAATTCTACAATGGAGCTCTTATATGAAATTTTGAATTTCATTTTTTAATTTGTTTTTGAGTCAATTTTCTCAGTTTTTATTGGCTCAAGGCTCTTAATTTTTTTTTGTTTTCGGAACAGATTTATCTAATTATTATGAATGAATCTGTATTGATGCTTTATTACATTGCTTTTCTTACAGTGACCTCATAGACTTTCCAAATTGGAATCATATATCATTAATATTCAATTTTTTCTCTCTTTCTTTCATCCTTCCTTTTATCCGCATACTTTTCGATT